AGCTCTTAATGCCGCATCTCTCCCGAGACCCGGGCCCTTTATCATGACTTCTGCTCGTTGCATACCTTGATCCACCACTGTCCGAATAGCATTTCCCGCTGCGGTTTGAGCGGCAAATGGTGTTCCTCTTCTTGTACCCTTGAATCCACAACTACCGGCGGAGGACCAAGAAATTACTCGACCCCGTACATCTGTAACAGTTACAATGGTATTGTTGAAACTTGCTTGAACATGAATAACTCCCTTTGGGATTCTACGCGCATTCTTACGTGAACCAATACGTCTATTTCTACGTGAACCAATTTTTGGTATAGGTTTTGCCATATTTTATCATCTCATAAATATAAGTCAGAGATATATGGATATATCCATTTCATGTCAAAACGGATCCTGGTTTTTTTACTGATTTTTTTGTACATCTGTATATCAGGTCCTTTAGATTTCGGGAGTCCTTTTTGATTTAATTTAAAAAGATTATCCTTGTCTTTGTTTATGTCTCGGGTTGGAACAAATTACTATAATTCGTCCCCGCCTACGGATCAATCGACATTTTTCACAAATTTTACGAACGGAGGCCCTTATTTTCATATTTGTCACTCCTTTTCTTAATTCTGAATCTACTTAATTTAAATTTAATATTTAAATTTAATTATTTATTTAATTGGAAGAAAATAAATTTCTTAAAATTTTTAACTTCGAATTGTATCCCTACGAAAGAATGTTGAAATCAAAAAACCACCCAATTATTTGAGTCTTTACTTTTGAATATACTGACTATAATATACAAATTATAGTCCCTTTAGTTGAATCATAAGAACTTACCACAATTTTGTTAATTTACTATGATTATATTTAATTGATTATATTTAATTTATAGGGAGTATATGTATAAAATTACGTTAAACCTTTCCCGAAGCAAAACCTAGAATCGGATTTTTGTTATCTAAACGAACTCGAAACATACATACCATTGGGACGTAGCTCAGTAATTAAACCTTCGCAAATCCGTTTTTGTTCTTTCTCTTTCATTCCAGGTAAAACGACTTTGAAGCATTAACTAATTAAAGAGGCATAATATTATAAACCTACCCTTTACTCTTTTTTTCACAAATATGAAAGTTTCGCATATGATTTGGCTATCAGAAAGATTACCATATATAACACAAAATTTCCCCGCCGATTCCTTCTATTCGAGCCTCTCGGTCTGTCATTATCCCTCGAGAAGTAGAAAGAATTACAATCCCCATTCCGCCTAAAATTCTCGGAATTCGTTGATAGTTAGAATAGATTCGCAGGCCGGGCCGACTGATCCGTTTTAAATTTAAAACAGTTCTATATGGTCCTTTCCTATTCCTTCGATGTCGTAGGGTTAAAACCAAAAAAAAATTATTGCTTTCCTGATGTTTTCTCACGTTTTCAATAAAACCTTCTCGTAAAAGGATTTTAACAATATTTTCAGTGATATTAGTAGATGGTATTCGAACTGTTCTTTTTTCATTCATGTCAGCATTTCGTATAGAGGTTATTATGTCAGCAATAGTGTCTTTACTCATGATAAACTAAGATTATTGTTGCCCCCGAATTTTGATATAATCAACATGCTCTATTTATTTTTTTCTGAATTCATAAATATTTATGAATTTTCAAAGGTATATACGTGATATACAAACAATCTACTAATTAAAGTAATCCATTTCATTCAAATACTATAAAACTATATTAAAAACTATATTACGGTATTCCCTTATAATACTTCGGGTGCTAATGAAACTATTTTAGTGAAATTTAGCTGTCTTAATTCCCGGGGGATCGCGCCAAAAATTCGGGTTCCCTTGGGATTTCCTTCTTGATCAATAACAACTGCAGCGTTGTCATCATATCGTATTATCATACCGTTGTCGCGTTTGAGTTCTTTACAAGTACGTACAATTACAGCTCGGATCACTTCTGATCTTTCTAGAGGTGTATTTGGTACTGCTTCTTTGATTACAGCAACAATAACGTCACCAATATGAGCATATCGTCGATTACTAGCTCCTATGATTCGAATACACATCAATTCTCGGGCCCCGCTGTTATCGGCTACATTCAAATGGGTTTGAGGTTGAATCATATCTTTTTTTATTGATTTTGTCTTTTTCAATGGAAGGGGTGAAAAAAAAAGAAATATTGTTTGTTCAAAACAAGAAACCTACAATTGTTTTTTTTTTATCAAAAAAATTCTTTCCTTTTGTTCTACATTTCTATCCTATACCGAAAGAATGAATTGAGTTCGTATAGGCATTTTTGATGCCGCTATTGAAATAGCCCTTCTGGCTATATTTTCTGCGACTCCGCTCATTTCATAAAGTATTCTGCCAGGTTTAACAACAGCTACCCAATATTCGGGAGATCCTTTCCCCGAACCCATGCGCGTTTCGGTCGGTCTTACTGTAACTGGTTTGTCTGGAAATATACGTACCCAGATTTTTCCACCGCGGCGTGCGTTTCGTGTCATTGC